TACCCCCAACGAAACGGGTTCATTACACTGCTATTCGTTGAGGGACCGGTCGAAACAAAAGGGGGAGCCCCGTTCTAAAAACAACCCGTTTGACCCCGGCTGCCCCTTGTTTTGCTAAGCGCTTATGAAAATATCAGGTGTTGGGTTGGCTAGATTTTCATTTTTTAATTCTCAATTTTATTTTTTTATACCCCGGATTCAACTTAGTGCCCTCCGTGACGTGAGGTCTAGACGACGAGTATACTTGGTTCAGTATTGGCGGGGGGCGCTAGTTACAAGAGAGCAAGAAGTGCCTTTAGGCATGGAAGGGAGTAGGAATAGCGTCGAGCTGTCGCGAGCGGAATTCTTTACGTTACAGAAGGAGTTGGCTTTACCTCTGCTACACCCATGAAGTTAAGCATATATACGCTCGCTTTAAAGTCAGCTAAATGCTCAATGCCAATATTAGTTCGGCGCCGCATGCGCCTCGGCGGAGTCTTGCAAAGTTCGAAATAAAGGAGTTTTTATGTCTCGTTACAGAGGACCACGCGTCAAGATAGTGCGTCGACTAGGAAGATTACCAGGATTGACCTGTAAAAGGGGCGGAAAAAAGCCTGCATCTACATCCCAGAGCGTTTCCGCGAAGAAACTGTCTCAATATCGTATTCGTTTGGAGGAGAAACAGAAATTGCGGTTTCATTATGGGCTGACCGAAAAGCAATTACTTCAATATGTCCGTATAGCTAGGAGGGCTAAGGGCTCGACGGGCCAGGTCTTGTCACAACTACTTGAAAACCGTTTGGACAATATTGTTTTTAAATTAGGAATGGCTCCTACCATTCCCGGGGCGAGGCAATTGGTTACCCATAGGCATATTTTGGTTAATGGCCGTGTTACAAGCATGCCGAGCTACCGCTGCGAGTCCGCAGACGCAATTGCCATGAAGCCAGGGCATGCTCTGGGCAGTAACGAAAATTACGGGCCTAGCAGCCAAATCGCAGGACCAACTCGATCAACCGGTTATCCCTCTTCGGGGTCGGTTGGTCGATTACTGGTGGATCGGAAATGGGCCGATCTAAATGTAGATGAGCTACTTGTCGTGGAATATTATTCTCGCCAGGCTTGAGCCGCGCATCCTTTCTTATGCTACATGTGGGTATGAGTTTGAAGAAATAGCACATCCCTTTATTTAACATCTTTCGGCCGAGCTGCTCAAGTTAAGTGGACCGAGCAGCGGGGCTGCTCCCTCTCTGGTGATTTCTTTTACATTACAGGGGACTCGGGTACCGCATAGAAATTGTCCCAACAGAACTTAAGGGCTAAGCCCCCAGGACTAGACAGCGGGCAATCTGCGGGTTTTCATGGAATCACCAGCGAACCCTCTGTCTCCGCCCAGCCTGCGCGTAGAGGGGCGCTGCGCTGCTTACTACGCATAGATCGTTCCACTGCCCTAACGGGGTTTGAGCTGGCGTATACATATAATTGGAACGCGCTGGAGCCCCACTCACTCTCGGCTGGGCGAGATACAACGAGCGGCGGTAATGCAGCTGGGGCGGTTCTTAATCCCCATTTTTGTTTCGGGGAACCCGCTCCCCATGCCAAAGTTGGCCTCGCACCGGCGGGCAGAAAGAGACCGGTGGCCAGATTGACCCTATAGTTTTTTGGTGGACCATGCCCAGACCCCAGAGAAATGATAATTTTATCGATGAGACGTTTACAATTGCCGCGGATATCCTGCTGCGGGTAATCCCGACTACAGGGAGGGAGAGAGAAGCATTTACTTATTATAGAGATGGTGTGACTTGAACGTCAGCCCCAAGGAGAGGATGACGGAAGGCGACCAACTACCGCACCACAAGCTGATCAAACGGCACCTGCGCTCAGTGAAGGTGCACCCTATACTATACTTGGGGGTAAAAAGTCCTTCTACCGAGTATCCACGGTTGACGCTGCCTCAAGCACCCTGGGTACTGCTTTCGGTATCATGATGTCGAGCGAGAGGTTCATAATCGCGTGTACATGGCAGTTTTGCCCCAGCTACCGCGCACGCACGGGGGGGAGCACTACATGTAGTAATCGACATCCCAAGATCTTCGGGACAGTTTGTATTCGGCATATCGCCCTTCTAGAGACTGATATTATAATTACGAGGGTATGGTTGGGACGACAGATCTCCATCTCGTTCGTATTTTGGATACCCGTGGAACCATCGGAGATTGTCGAAGTAGCGAACCCATGAGATACAAGGCGCTAGGAACAAAGGAATTGCTAGGGTTACATTCTATGACAAAATACGATGAATAGGCACTAGGAGTAACCCTCGTGGGAGGGATGGCCTGAGAAGCGTTCCTTGCGGACACTAGCCCCTAGCTAATCTGTGATGTTAGGCAGTCCCCCTGAGTCTATAGGAAGGGATCACATACCCCACCATGATGAGCATAGGAGGAGCCGTATGAGGCGGGAACTCTCATGTACGGTTCTGGAGCGGGCTCGGAAGAGCTATCGTAACGAATGTCGGCTCAGTCCGGAGGAGAATATGCGGAAGCGTTACGGAATTATTATGAAGCCATGCGCCTGGAAACCGATCCTTACGATCGAAGTTATGTACTATATAATATAGGTCTTATCCACGCGAGTAGCGGGGAGCACGCCCGGGCTTTAGAATATTACGCCCAGGCGTTAGAACGAAATCCATCCTTGCCGCAAGCTCTTAATAATACGGCGGTGATCTGTCATTATCGAGGGGAACAAGCAATTCGCCAAGGAGATGTAGAAACCTCCGAAGCTTGGTTCAGCAGGGCTGCCGATTATTGGAACCAAGCCATATCACTCGCTCCGGGCAACTACATAGAAGCACAGAATTGGTTGAGAAGGACGGGTCGCCTCGGGACGGATGAGACCCGGACCGCATTCTACTGATCCTGGCGGCTAGGGGGGGCGACGTGAAGGCCTTGTGCGGATTATTACATTAGTATTAGTATACTTGCTCACGGCAATCCGTCGGCCATAGGCCGGGCACATATGGCTCAGGATTTTGTCCGGGGGTCCCGCCCCGTAGGTGTTAGCCCTTTTGCTTACCAACCTCTCGCCCCTCTTACGTGCCTCCGCATAAAAGAACATTGACGGGCTTTACCCCTTATGTATGATTAATGCCAGGTCAGAAGTCGCCGTCACAACGGGATTCATTAGACCCCGCATAACATAAGCAGGGCTACTAGCGTGTACGTTACGTAATCTTTCTTTTCGATTCGCAACGATTCCAAATAAAGGGGCCGGTTAAATTCCGCGGAGTCTGTCGTATGCACATCGCAAAGAATGAAAGTAGCCTCAGGCAGGGGGGCTCCCCGGAGGAAGAGGAGCATCGTCCATTAAGCACCGAAGGGGCTTGTAATAATTATATCGAATAAATGCCCCGGTTCACGCATTGCAGCTGTTCTAGTTTCGGGCGAGCGGGGGATAGGCACGCACAGCCGGGATAAACCCCAAAGCTACCGCAGGGGTTGATTACTGATTCATTACCCTCGGCGGATCCACGCCGTCGAGTCTAATATGGAATGGAAGGGGGAGAATCCCGATGAGTATTCGTTCACCGGAACCCGGAGCCGTAATCTCGGTAGAAGTGGGTCCCGTAAAAACTTCCTTCGAGAAATGGTCCAAGCCCGGTCACTTCTCGAGAACTTTGGCCAAAGGTCCTAGCACCACAACTTGGGTCTGGGATCTACACGCTGATGTTCATGATTTTGACAGTCATACCAATGATTTGGAGGATATCTCCAGAAAAATATTTAGCGCTCATTTTGGTCAATTGGCTATCATTTTCATCTGGCTGAGCGGTATGTACTTCCACGGGGCTCGTTTCTCAAACTATGAGGCATGGTTGAGTGACCCGATACATATAAAACCCAGTGCTCAGGTCGTCTGGCCCATAGTGGGTCAGGAGATCTTGAATGGAGATGTGGGCGGGGGTTTCCAAGGAATACAAATAACCTCTGGATTCTTCCAAATTTGGAGAGCATCAGGGATAACTAGTGAATTGCAGTTATACTCTACGGCGATCGGCGGACTCATTTTCGCGGCACTGATGCTTTTCGCTGGTTGGTTCCATTACCACAAGGCCGCCCCACGGCTGGCTTGGTTTCAGAATGTGGAATCCATGTTGAACCATCATCTGGCAGGACTTCTGGGACTGGGTTCTCTGTCTTGGGCAGGGCACCAGGTGCACGTTTCTTTACCTGTGAATAAACTCCTAGATGCTGGAGTAGACGCCAAAGAAATCCCTCTGCCTCATGAGTTTATACTAGACCGTAATCTATTAGCCCAACTTTATCCCGGCTTCTCCAAAGGACTGACCCCCTTTTTCACCCTAAATTGGTCGGAATATGCAGATTTTCTAACTTTCCGCGGGGGGCTTAATCCGGTCACGGGGGGCTTGTGGCTAACTGACACGGCTCACCATCATTTGGCTATTGCAGTAGTCTTTTTGATAGCAGGTCATTTCTATAGGACTAATTGGGGCATTGGTCATAGCCCGAAAGAGATTCTGGAAACCCATGGAGGGCCCTTTACAGGTGGTGGACATCGGGGTCTTTACGGGATTTTCACTACTTCATGGCACGCTCAATTAGCGCTCAATCTTGCTATGTTAGGCTCGCTCACAATTATAGTGGCGCACCACATGTATTCGATGCCTCCCTACCCCTATTTAGCTACCGATTACGCTACCCAACTTTCACTATTTACGCATCACATGTGGATTGGTGGATTCACTATAGTTGGGGCTGCTGCACACGCGGCCATATTTTTGGTAAGAGATTATGACCCAGCGGCGCAATACAATAACTTATTGGATCGCGTCCTACGACATCGTGATACGATAGTTTCGCACCTTAACTGGGTATGCATCTTCTTGGGTTTCCACAGCTTTGGCTTGTACATTCATAACGATACTATGAGTGCTTTGGGTCGCCCCCAAGACATGTTCTCGGATACTGCCCTGCAGCTACGACCGATATTTGCTCAATGGGTGCAGAATACGCATGCCGCCGCCCCCGTTCTGACAGCCCCGGCCGCGACAGCAAGTACCAGTTTAACCTGGGGCGGGGATGGCAGCATTTTAGCAATAGGCGGCAAGGTAGCCTTATCGCCGATACCACTTGGAACTGCAGATTTCATGGTACATCATATTCATGCGTTTACTATCCATGTAACCGTATTAATTCTATTAAAGGGTGTCCTTTTTGCCCGGGGTTCCCGGCTAGTACCGGATAAAGCTAATCTCGGGTTCCGGTTTCCTTGCGACGGCCCGGGGAGGGGTGGAACGTGCCAAATATCCGCTTGGGATCATGTTTTCCTTGGCCTATTCTGGATGTATAATTCGATCTCGGTGGTAATCTTCCACTTTAGCTGGAAGATGCAATCCGATGTTTGGGGAAGCGTGGATGCGCGCGGTTTAGTGAACCGAATCACAGGGGGTAATTTCGCGCAAAGTTCGGTTACTATTAACGGCTGGCTCCGCGACTTCTTGTGGGCACAAGCTTCCCGGGTAATTCAGTCTTACGGGTCCTCGTTATCCGCATATGGTCTTTTATTCCTAGGCGCTCATTTTGTTTGGGCCTTTAGTTTAATGTTTTTATTCAGCGGCCGCGGATATTGGCAAGAACTCATCGAATCCATTGTTTGGGCTCATAACAAATTAGGAGTCGCCCCTGCTATTCAGCCTAGAGCTTTGAGTATTGTACAAGGTCGCGCTGTAGGAGTGGCTCATTACCTTCTGGGTGGGATTGCCACGACATGGGCATTCTTCCTAGCAAGAATCATGGCGGTAGGATAACGGCCAGGAGGACTCGAAAAGCATCATGGCATTAAGATTTCCGAGATTTAGCCAGGGCCTTTCCCAGGACCCGACCACTCGTCGTATTTGGTTCGGTATTGCAACTGCGCATGACTTTGAGAGTCATGATGGGATCACCGAGGAGCGCCTTTACCAACAACTGTTCGCCTCCCACTTTGGCCAGCTAGCAATCATATTTTTATGGACTTCGGGAAACTTATTCCACGTAGCTTGGCAGGGCAATTTCGAGGCGTGGATACAAGATCCCTTGCATATAAGACCTATCGCTCACGCGATATGGGACCCTCATTTTGGCGGGTCCGCCGTGGAAGCTTTTACCCGTGGCGGAGCCTCAGGTCCCGTCAATATTGCATATTCTGGTGTTTACCAGTGGTGGTACACAATAGGTCTGCGTACCAATCAAGATCTTTACGCTAGCGCCCTTTTTCTACTAATGGTATCGGCTCTCGCCTTGGCGGCGGGCTGGCTGCATTTACAGCCCGGATGGGGGCCGAGTCTATCATGGTTCAAGAACGCAGAATCTCGTATTAACCATCACTTGTCTGGATTATTCGGAGTTAGCTCCTTAGCCTGGGCAGGTCATTTAGTTCACGTCGCCATCCCCGAGTCGAGGGGTAGACACGTTAGATGGGGTGACTTGTTTAGTGCGTTACCGCACCCGCAAGGCCTGGGCCCTCTTCTCGCTGGTCAGTGGATTGTTTATGCCCAAGGTGCCGATACCGAGAGCCACCTATTCAACACTCCTCAAGGAGCAGGTACTGCCATTCTTACTTTTGCTGGTGGGTTTCATCCCCAAACCCAGAGTCTATGGCTGACCGACATAGCCCATCACCATTTAGCCATCGCCGTTGTTTTTATCCTTGCCGGTCATATGTATATGACCAACTTCGGCATAGGGCACAGCATGCGCGGAGTCCTAGAAGGGCATATAGCGCCCGGCGGCCGACTTGGTAGCGGACATAGGGGACTCTATGACGCAATTAATAATTCTCTCCATTTTCAATTGGGTCTCGCTCTAGCTTCCCTGGGTGTAATTACCTCTCTAGTGGCACAACATATGTATTCGTTACCCGCTTATGCTTTCATCGCGCGAGATTTTACTACCCAGGCTGCGTTATATACTCATCATCAGTATATCGCGGGATTTCTGATGACCGGTGCTTTTGCCCATGGAGCCATATTCTTTGTTAGAGATTACAACCCAGAGCAAGGGGAAAGTAATGTGTTGTCAAGGATGCTGGAACACAAGGAGGCTATTATATCCCATCTGAGCTGGGCTAGCCTATTCTTGGGTTTCCATACTTTGGGACTTTATGTGCATAACGATGTTATGCTGGCCTTTGGTACCCCAGAGAAACAGATCTTGATCGAGCCCGTATTTGCTCAATGGATCCAATCAGCTCATGGCAAGGCTTCTTACGGATTTGATGTACTCCTTTCCTCGCCAAGCGACCTTGCATATAATGCCGGGCGAAGCATTTGGTTGCCTGGTTGGCTGGGCGCTATCGGTAATGACAGTAATTCACTTTTCCTGACCATAGGTCCAGGGGACTTCTTAGTCCATCATGCTATCGCGCTGGGATTGCACACAACTACACTGATCTTGGTAAAGGGTGCTTTAGACGCACGCGGCTCCAAGCTAATGCCAGATAAAAAGGAATTTGGTTACAGTTTCCCCTGTGATGGCCCAGGACGGGGCGGGACTTGTGATATATCGGCTTGGGATGCCTTTTATCTCGCGGTCTTTTGGATGCTAAATACGATCGGATGGGTCACGTTTTACTGGCACTGGAAGCACATCACGCTCTGGCAAGGAAACGCGGCTCAATTTGATGAGTCTTCGACTTATTTGATGGGATGGTTGAGGGATTACTTGTGGCTGAACTCCTCACAACTGATTAACGGATACAATCCTTTTGGTATGAATAGCTTATCTGTTTGGGCATGGATGTTCCTTTTCGGACATCTCGTTTGGGCTACTGGATTTATGTTCTTAATCTCTTGGCGCGGATACTGGCAAGAGCTCCTCGAGACTTTGGCGTGGGCTCACGAAAGGACACCCCTCGCGAATCTTGTCCGCTGGGGAGATAAGCCCGTAGCTCTTTCTATCGTACAAGCAAGATTAGTGGGATTAGCCCATTTCTCAGTAGGTTATATATTCACCTACGCAGCTTTCTTAATTGCTTCCACATCGGCCAAGTTTGGCTAATCTGGGGGACCGCTAGCCGCGGTTGGCACACAGCGAGGGCTTGTTGTACTTTGCGGCTTGCCTCATGTACAAATATTAGCGAATTGGGCCGGCGCGATGGCCCGACTCATGAGGTACCACCGCCCCATAATTTTCTATTCTTGATAGTGAGAAAGGCTAGGCTATAAAGGATTAGCACGAGGGCGCAAGGATCTAAATCGGGATTAGTCCGATCAGAAATAACCTGGGATGCGATATGAATTCGAATAGAATCCCATCTAATTTCGTGCGATATAAAGTGTTGGCACACAGAGTCTTTCATCTTAACCGTAACAGGACGAACCATTATGGCGAGAAAAGGTCTTGTACAGAGGGAGAAGAAGAGGCAGGGACTTGTGGGTAAATATAATTCGACTCGCCAGGACCTGAAATTAAGTATAAGCGAAGCATCATCCTTGGATAAAAGATGGAAGATCCGTAAGGAATTACAATCTCTACCGCGCAATAGTGCACCTGCGCGCCTGCGCCGCCGTTGTGTATTGACCGGGAGACCCCGGGCCTATTTTCGATATTTTGGTCTTTCGAGACATGTACTTCGCGAGATGGCCCACGCATGCTTGTTGCCTGGCCTGGTAAGATCCAGCTGGTAAATGCTTATAGGAAGTAGGGCTCCGCCACAACGGGAGCTATCTCCTAAAATTGGAGTTTATAAATAAAAATTGGTCCTTCGTATGATGAGCCACGTTTCTTTACAGGATATAATTATAATGAGCAATTCAATGTCCGATAATGCGTAGTGCGAATCGCGCGGAGTAGAGCAGTATGGTAGCTCGCGAGGCTCATAACCTTGAGGCCGCGGGTTCAAGTCCCGCCTCCGCCAACTCCGAGCTAATACGTTATGCCTAAAAGTTTCATTTGCCTAGCATAAGAAGTCCAGTCAGCGGTACTTCTCCAAAAAAACTCCACTACGCGTACGGCGACTCAGAGAAGAGATAACGCGGGGCGAATTCGATCTATAATAATTCTGTTTTGTTTTTCGCCGGTTGCACCACAAGTATAATAAGCATAGCCGATAGGCGGGTAGCGGGAATCGAACCCGCGTCTTCTCCTTGGCAAGGAGGAATTTTGCCACTAAACTATACCCGCGCATTCCTTTTTCACATCTATAATGGGTATACCGAATCGGTACCGGTCTAGTCAATCTTTTCTGGGGGTTAACCCCAAGAGCTTATTGGCGTTTCGCCTGAACCGAAACTTGGGAGCAGTACCGCGGTTTTTTTTTTCGGGGATGAGGCAACCCTTCCGTGGCATGGGCGCAAACTCCCTTCCCGAAACAGGTTTCTAACTTTATTTCGGTAGGATAGTTTTGAGACGACCATACTTTACTTTCTTCGTAAGTTCAAGATACGAAGGAGTTGAGAGTACCCACTAATAAAACTAGGCCGATCCACAAGGAAGCAGCCGAAAGTACAACACTTTTGCCACTTGACCAGCCATCAGGGGAGGCAAGCGTCACGGGGACGCCGATAACTAGGGCAAATGAAATCGCAATTAACGCGAACACAGCCGACTGAAAAGCAATGGTCATAATTCTTATTCTCCAATTTTCGAGCGAACGAATAGGGGGGGTTATCTACCGTCGAGTCGCCACGAGGCCTATACCTTTCCCTGCCGGTAACCCCTCTTTATGTGCTACGGGCAAGTATCCATTGATTGAGCTTCGATCTAGCCAAGTCTGAGTTATCGTCTATCGTCATCCCCACGCTAAATTTCTACCTTACCGGTGGAGGAGTGGTTAGGCGTCGGCCGACCCATGCAAGTCGCGCGTACTCCCCTTCGCTCAGCCGCTTTGTAATATAATTAGGAGCGTGAGCGCAAATGTTTAGTGTCTGAGCGGAACAGGTTGCCCTTGGGTGGGGGTTCCATCCGCCCGAAGAGTGCGAGACCGTAAAGTCCGGGAAGGAATATTAGCGGGGGTAAGCGCGCTAGGCTTCTTCGGACCTTTCAGCTACCCCTTCCCTCTCGGTGATCTTTTTTTGCTATACCTGCTCGCCGATTATCACGGTTTACACTACTACGCGCGTGTACCAGCGACACTAATGCTTCATTAGTTTAAAGGCGTCATAGAAAGCACAGGCTCGGAGTCCCGGTCAATCCCTCTCTCAAACCCAGCTGCGGCTGCGCGGGCTCTCCCGGCATGCCACAAGTGGCCCACGAAGAAGAAGAATCCCAATACAAAATGGGAGGTGGATAACCAGCTTCGGGGAGAAACATAGTTCACCGCATTAATTTCAGTGGCTACCCCGCCGACAGAATTCAAAGAGCCTAAAGGGGCATGAGTCATGTATTCCGCCGATCGCCGTTCTTGCCACGGCTGTATGTCCCTCTTCAATTTGCTCAAATCCAAGCCATTGGGGCCTCTTAATGGTTCCAACCACGGGGCGCGAAGGTCCCAGAATCGCATTGTTTCCCCCCCGAAAATGATCTCCCCTGTGGGGGAACGCATAAGGTATTTACCCAAACCTGTGGGCCCTTGAGCGGAACCCGCGTTGGCCCCGAGCCGTTGGTCTCGTACTAGGAAGGTGAAGGCTTGAGCTTGGGAGGCTTCCGGCCCGGTTGGGCCGTAAAACTCGCTAGGGTAAGCCGTATTGTTGAACCATACGAAGCAACAGGCAATGAACCCAAAAACGGAAAGGGCCGCCAGGCTATAGGACAAGTAAGCCTCTCCGGACCACACGAAAGCGCGGCGAGCCCACGCGAACGGTTTGGTTAGGATGTGGAAGATACCACCGAATATACAAATGGAGCCCAACCACAGGTGCCCCCCGATTATATCTTCCATATTGTCCACGCTAACGATCCATCCTTCCCCGCCGAAAGGCGATTTTAGGAGATAGCCAAATATAACGCTTGGGCTTACCGTTAGATTTGTGATTTCCCTCACGTCTCCGCCGCCGGGAGCCCAGGTGTCATATACACCTCCGAAATACAAAGCTTTGAAGACTAGAAGGAAGGCGCCAATGCCCAACAATATCAGATGAATACCTAATATTGTTGTCATTTTATTGCGATCCCGCCATGCGTACCCAAAGAAAGGGAAGGATTCTTCCAAAGTATCGGGTCCTATCAATGAATGATAGATACCCCCAAAACCCAAAATTGCGGAGGATATTAGGTGAAGTACTCCAGACGCGAGGTAAGGGAAAATGTCTGCAGCTTCCCCGCCGGGTCCGACTCCCCATCCTAGAGTGGCCAAGTGAGGTAGTAAGATCAACCCCTGCTCGTACATAGGCTTTTCAGGTATGAAGTGAGCTACTTCAAACAAGTTCATTGCTCCAGCCCAAAAAACAATTAATCCTGCGTGAGCTACATGGGCACCGAGCAATTTACCGGACAGATTGATGAGTCTAGCGTTACCGGCCCACCAAGCAAACCCTGTGGTTTCTTGATCGCGGCCCCCCAAGGTTAGTGTTCCATTATAGAGCGTTTCCACGGGGTAGGACCTCCTCGGGAAATACGAAGTTTTCATGGGGCTGATCCTGAGCTGCCATCCAGGCGCGAATACCCTCGTTCAGAAGAATATTCTTGGTGTAGAAAGTTTCGAACTCAGGATCTTCTGCTGCGCGTATTTCCTGCGAGACAAAGTCGTATGCCCGCAAATTCAAAGCTAGGCCAACTACGCCGATGGCGCTCATCCATAAACCAGTTACGGGTACGAAAAGCATAAAAAAGTGCAACCAACGTTTGTTAGAGAAGGCAACACCAAATATCTGGGACCAGAAGCGATTAGCGGTAACCATAGAATAAGTCTCTTCAGACTGAGTCGGATTGAAGGCGCGAAATGTATTCGCACCGTCACCGTCCTCAAACAGAGTATTCTCTACGGTTGCACCGTGAATGGCGCAGAGGAGAGCAGCACCCAAGACTCCAGCGACTCCCATCATATGGAACGGGTTTAGAGTCCAGTTGTGGAAACCCTGGAAGAAAAGAATAAACCGAAAGATAGCTGCTACACCAAAGCTAGGTGCAAAGAACCAGCCGGACTGGCCCAGCGGATAGATCAGGAATACGGAAACAAAAACAGCAATGGGGCCAGAAAAGGCAATTGCATTATATGGGCGCAATTGCACGGATCGAGCGAGTTCAAATTGGCGTAACATAAAACCCATCAACCCAAAGGCGCCATGGAGAGCGACAAAGGTCCATAAACCACCTAACTGGCACCAACGGGTGAAGTCTCCTTGTGCCTCAGGACCCCACAGCAACAGCAGAGAATGTGCTAAGCTATTAGCGGGGGTAGACACGGCAGCGGTAAGGAAGTTGCAACCTTCTAAATAGGAACTAGCCAACCCATGCGTATACCAAGAAGTGACGAAAGTCGTACCCGTAAACCATCCACCAAGGGAGAAATAGGCACAAGGGAAAAGTAACAGGCCGGACCAACCAACGAATACAAAACGATCTCTCCTTAGCCAGTCATCCATCTTATCGAAAAGACTTCCCGACCCACCAGATGATCTCCCAACGGCTATGGTCATAGCGGTTCTCCTATTTAACCACTCCAGCCATACTTTACTGAGCACCCTATCCCCCGGCGAAAAGAACCCCCCACCCAAGTCGAGTCCTTTTCTACCCTCGAGCAGGGACCCCTGCCCCCAGGACTCGTTAGAATTAGTCCTGCGCGCTCATAGCCCTTCGCCCGCTGGGGAATCCCTTCGCAACGCGAGAACGAGCGACGACGGCATTTCCTAACCTTATTATCCGATCTGCCAACGCAAGCTTGCGGGAACGTACCGAATATCGAAGTTAAAATAGTATTGGAGTGCGGCCCCTAGTTTGGAATAAACTACTTGAGATGCTTGATCAGTTATGTATGGGCATACGCGTGGCATAGGTTTTCACCGAGAGCTCACACCCCTTTTTACCTCAGAGAGGGCGGATGAGCCTCCCTTTCCTCCTTTTACAACATCATGTCATCATGCGACGTGCGTCCCTAACCCGCGCTAGCGACGGTACCACTAAGATCAATCCCGCGGCGATATCTGCGAACCGGCGGTCCTTCCTGGCAAGTGTTCACCCCGTGAGCGAGCACCAATTTACCTAATTATAACGCAAGACCGCCGTGCCCGTGCCCCTATCTATAGTATGGTTAAAGGCGCCTCTTCCTACCTTCTTACCTTTGGCGTCTCGAAAAGACTACGATTACCCTGCAGAAGGGGCCACTATTCAATTAAGGTTTAGCGTGCTTAGCTTATGTGAGCCGGTCCGTGCTTTGTCTGAGATGAGAGCGGTGAACCCCGCGCTGCTCACAAAAAAAGAAAGCGTTGCACCCCCAGCGTGATCGAGTCTAATAATATTTTGTATTTTGTATCTGGGGAGTAGACGCGCGCGCGGGGCATGAATCCTGCCCACTAGGAGCGACCACCTTTTTTGCTAAGCGGAGTGCTACTAGTTGTGGTATAGCCATCATACTACTACGTAATTTCCGATACGATAAAAGTGTTGGCGGAGTAGCCAGTCCAAACCCCGCGGCACTACGCGAGTCTCACACAAATAATTAAAAAGATGGCTCATCCACGCTTCAGCTCAATCTAGCAGGGGACACCGCACGTCATCAACTCCGAAACGAAATAAGAGCAATCGCTATGTTGCGACAGAAGGGGGAAGCAAAAGACAAACGCGCGGAGGTCCCGCCCGCAGGGGGAGGAACCAGCAATTACGGGTCATGCGAGCGCACCAATTACGTTATTAGTCATGCGAGCGCACATTGGTAATAAATACACCGAGGGCAGGGCTTGCCCAAAAAGAAATGACGGTGTGAGTACAACTCTTGGCTGCGGGAACGGGCATGCTGTTTGTTTCGTAGCAGAAACTGCATTTGAAGGAACAAATATTAGCAAGGCGCTTATACGCAACACGGACACGGCGGCCCTTTAAAACCAGGAGGAGGGTCAGGCCGCCCCCCCCCCCCCCCTACCGGACTCGAACCGATACCTTACGCCCCGCCAGGGCGAACACCGCCCACCGTATGGAAAAGAGTTCAGAAATAGAATACTGCTTGCCGGAGGAACATACACAAATAAAGTTTGATTAGATAGTGGTAGCTATGTCAACAACTTAACGGGTTAGGCCGGACGAGTATACACAAAGGAACCTCACGCGGCGGCCGGGCAGCCCAATGGGAGCAGGGGCGTCTCGGTATAAAAAATGGGGGGGTGCACGCGGTCCGCTCGCCGGATGCCGGCCTTACTTATTCCTTAATGGGGCGAGTTTCGCGAGAGCCCCGCTCGGTTGAAAATTGAGACAAGCCTCCTTCTCTCGCGGCTCCCCGAACGCATGGGCCACCTATATATATATATATATATATATATATATTTTAGTCAGGGTGTATTGCACGAGAAGTGCGGATGGCCAGCCTGGCTATATTGCGATTGCGCAGTTGTTATGTTAAATAGGCGACGAGACATCGTAGAAAGGAGAGCCCCCGGGTTTTCTTATTGAGTACTCCGGGTATCCCTATTATTGACAAGGGTGTAGCTGATTGAGTAGCATGGTATTGAGGATAAGGCCCTCATCGTCTAGTGGCCCAGGACACCTCCCTTTCGAGGAGGCGGCGGGGATTCGAATTCCCCTGAGGGTACCAGAAAACTCCTTGAACCCGGAACCCGGCTTGTTCGTAGCATCGCTGCGCAATTTATCGAATACTCGGGTCGGTGCTCGAGTGGTTAATGGGGACGGATTGTAAATCCGCTGGCAATGCCTACGCTGGTTCGAATCCAGCCCGACCCAGCACGGAGCGAGCCTGCGGGCTCTTTTGTGCTTGAACCCGCAGTACCGGGGAGTCCACCGCTGTTATTGTATTGAGCTTCGGCGATCCACAGCGTAGGGGTGACCGTACCCAACGGCAGTTGAGTGAGTTGTGACCATACGATAGAGAAAAGTACGTATATCGTACGGCAATAACGAAATACGTGGAAGGAATAGGCCGGAATTAATGAAATACGTGGAATAGGTCCAAATTGTGGTGCGAGCACTTCGCACCTGCCGCTACTACGGGATGGGTTAACCGCGCCGGCGGGATTGTAGTTCAATTGGTTAGAGTACCGCCCTGTCAAGACGGAAGCTGCGGGTTCGAGCCCCGTCAATCCCGTGTTATTTTGTGCGAATCGTTTCATTCACAAAGTTGTGTTGTCATGTATCTGGCCCTTTTTTCCTAATATAATAGCCGGAGAGTTTACCCGTCCTCTACCATGTGCGATCTGACTCCACCCTTGAACCAGAAATAATATTCCGCTTGCGGGCCTTTCTTCACAGTTGTTGCTCGCACAGGCGAAATACACTTAATCGGCAAGCATCCGCTCGCGGGAGACTTAGCATCCTGCGCAGCCCCGCGAGCGCGTGTTTTCTTCACTTCGCGTAAGATTTAGCAATTGGAGCGCGGACTAATGTTGACCCTGTTTTCCTGATCGACCCCCGATCACGGATCCTTCTCTATTTTCCTTTCCGCGAGGGAAGGTCTGACCCAAATCATTTTACATGTCTAGGTCTAGCGGACCGGCCCTTTTTTGACTAGCATGGATTGAGCAGTAACAAAGCCCGTGCCTCATGCTTACGCGGATCAAGATTTAAGCCCGGGATCAGACCGAATAGTGGTGGGGACTGAACTAAAAAGGTGAAAAACCGTATCCAATTGTTCGATCCTAGCCAATTTCTGTTCCTTATCCTACGTATTTTGACTCAGCTGCCACACGCCGCAGTTTAAATGTGGATGAGCCACCTCCGCTCTGCGCGCGGCAACCCCCGCCTCGGCCGAGTCACAGCTCAGATGAAGCCTTTTATCGGCCGACCAATCTCTGCGGCCTTGTTTGACAAGGCCGCAGAGCCGGCGGCCGTTATAATTTCCAGCAAAAATTGGCAGCTCTCCAAAGGGATGCTGTAAAGCGGGGTTTCTACCTTGCGTAAACCCACCTCGAGCCACATTAGGTTGCGGCTTGCCGGGTCGGAACAAACAACCGTATTTGCATTTGCAGGGTGATGACCTAGCAGCCAGACTTGGGATGCCAATATGGGATAAAACAAATGCAGATACCGGGACCGGCCAGGTCCCTTGGCCTGTTTTATCGTACCAGTGCTTCCCACCCCCCCTGCGGGGTAGGATTCGCCATAAAGGGCGACACCGCTCCAAATGAATCTACCGAAGATCACGTCGGTCTTGAAAAGTAGTCCCCCGTCAGACCTGGCTTGCCTTTGTTCATTCACACCTGTCCTGGCTTGCCTTTGTTCATTCACACCTGTACCCGAAAAAAAGCCAGGGCGCTTGCCCTCTTTTGCGGGTGTCAAGCCTCTATTATCCGGGAGCAATCCTCGGTGGGATTTTGTGGAAAGGCTATTCCTTGGTGCCGGGCAGGGATCCCAGAAAAATCGTTTGCCCGTAAAAAACTCGGGTCCGCCCGACCTTGCCAGCCGCAGGTACTCCGTGTAATCGTGCCCCAACGATGTTGGCGCTCCCGAAATGAGTGCTCTACCCATGAAAGGCACTTCTTTTAGGCGCCGGCTAGCTCGCCACGCGCTTACTGGCACTTCCTGGAACGAAAAAATACCCGCAAAGTAAGTTAGATATCGAAATGCGCGGGCATAACCCAACTCCTTCGCTCGAAAAAAGTTAGAAGTTCGCCCCCGCTCCTCCGGGGCAGACATGTTTCTAGTCCAATCGTAAATTGGCTTTGCAGCAAGGCCTTTAGCCAAGGCGTAGTCCGTCATATACTCCCGCGTTCCGTATTTATTTGGAATCCCCCTAATCAGGAAGACGTAAGCAGTGCGCGCATCTTTTTTAGCTAAGCCCGCGGGCGCTTTTGACAAAGGGCTGATGCCGGGATCCCCGTGGGAAAGCTCACCGTCATATATATCCGCCCGTTCGCGTTCCCCCGTCAGGTTCTCCACCAAGGCAGCACTGACTGAGGCATAGTCAGATTCGACGGAACCAGCAAAGGATATAAAGTCGTGCCGGCGACTTTCCGTCGCAGCCAGAAAATGAACCGTGAGTCCAGATAAGCACCCTAAACCAAAAGGGGCCATAGCGGATTCCCCGGCATTAGCCCCGCCAGCGTAAGGTTCACGCCGTTCGGGCATACAACTCAAAAGCCCGTGAGAACCAGCGTCCGCCACACTTACGTGCAAAAAACTTGTTCGAAGAAAACCTACGACTTTACCGCGCGTAATCGCCTTTCCAATCCTGGAAGCGTGCGCGAAGTAATCAATAGTTTCCAAGCGTACGACAACTTCGCTCATTACTTGCCTGAGTCTAACCGAAGTGGCCATCTTTCTTCGGAGAACCGAGGAATGTGAAATACTGATCAATGAAACTTCGTTAGCAAGTGATGGCAAGTCTCGTGGATGGTCACATAGTGTCCTGACCCCGGGGGTGTTTAGCCAGAAATCAAAATTACTGCCCTTCCTCGGACCAACCCGTTTGCTTCGCAGTATCAGGGGAAACCGTTGCTGCCGCCGCGAGTTGTTTAACTTTCGGGCATTTATTGGTAACCCCAACCGAGCTGTGCATACGAAAGAAGGATCTACCTCGCGGGGCACATGGGTGGAGCCAATGATAAGCATGCCTTTGGCACGGTTGATGGGGCCCGTTAGGAAAATTAATAATAAACGGAGCGAGAAATCGGTATCAATGCTAATTCCTGCTCGGCTCCACCCGGACAGGGCTTCTCCTCTGGGCTCCAATTCATGCATATTTCGAACCCAAACTACACGCGGGGACATTATCCTGATTAACCCCTCATAAAATATGAGTCGACACAGGCTTTTCGTCAGGATCTTCATACCTTTTCTCTTGATGCCGCTAATCGTGATATGACGTTCCGTCTCATACAAGTCATTCATGGACAGCGGTATCAAAGGAGCATCGAAGTCTGCTGCCAAATCATTCATGATATAGGATCGCCCTGCCTCCGTGGAACCTATTAGAAAGACTCCACCAGAGGGGTAGAGCCCTGTTTGAAATAGAATAGTAGGTATCACGGACGTCCCTTTCAATGGAGTAATTCCTTGTCGTAGGGTGAATGAGCCCCAAGTTAATGCCTCTAGATGACGGGGCGTGTACTTGGTTGTACCCCTCCTGTAGCTTCGGGCTAAGTGGCGCAAAAAGCATAGCCCTCGCTCTCCGTCGGTTCGACAATCAAAATCATTGTTAAATAGACGATACCGATTATAAAGGCTGCTCAATTCATGCCAAGAATTGTTTTCATCAGTCACCGTAAACTGCACCTGAAAAAGCTTGGATGACGAGTAAATATCCAGGTCCTTCATGTCCGACCAGACACGGATGATACTATCGTGGAGCAGACAGAAAACCCAATTTTTAACCCAACGCTTGTATTTCGTTATGCGAGACCCGAAAAGGAACAGTCGCTCCCGCATCGAGCCATATCGCATTTCCCCCATAAGCTTAACTCGGGGGGCCTCCCGCAAAGGGTGTATCCGATACCGAATCATTTGGAAATACACCCAAAAATCGATACAGGCCAAGCCTTTTGCCATAACTAGGAATGCGAATATAAGCGCACCCGCCGTAAAATACTCATTAGTAAAAAAATCTATTACTAGCTGTCTATATGCTGGTCCAACCACCTGCTGGTAACAACTCGTTTGTGTCCGGTGCACAGTCCAAGCACTGGTACGGCCGTTGAGCTTGGGCGGCACTACATCCGAATCCGATAAAGCGTCCAAGATTGCATCGCTCAAGCATTTCCGCTGCTCGGGTGTAGGGGGTACTCGCTGTGTGAGAGCTCGCAAGAACTCGTATATCCGCAAAAAATTACTCCTTGTCAGCTCTACCGGTCCTCTAAGAAGAAGAGGCTTGCCCCCTTTTTGTTGATAGAGCCTCCCGCGGAAAGTCGCCTTTTCCTCGAGAGAACCTTTGCACATAATTCCGTGACAGCCCGAACGGATGCGGTCATCAAACCAGAAAGACGTATACGTAAAATCGGCTTCTGCATGGATCTCCGGCTCTCCGATCATGCTAGATTGCCTCGTCGTGGAACCTATGGAGCTTGGACTTTCATCAGGGGATGAATAAGCACCGGGAAGGGGTGAATAAGCACTTGGCTCCCCTTTTTCACAAATAATACCAGTGCGAACCTGGGCTAATTGGTAGGCGAGTCCAAACCCGTACGATCGTTTCCACTTCAATGCTGGAGATGGGTTTGGGGGTAAACCAAAGTTAGAGTTGATACCATCCTCCTCACGGGGCCCATGGTCGCCGGATTGGGTTGCAACTTCTAAGAAAGGGGACGCGCTCCGATCGAAAATAAAAGGTTGATCATTACCCCCCAAGTGTCCGCGGGAAAGACTCTTAGAGCCTTGCGACTGAGGAGCCAAAGTTCTCGCCATGCTCCCGGTAGTACACCCTGTGAGAGTACGCATAATATTATACGCGGGCAGGACATTGTTGCGTGTACGCCTGTGCACTGCGCTGGAACTGCTATTACTCCTCGTACATAGGGACGGCTCTACCCCAGGGTCTATAGTAGAAGTAGAATACGAGTACTGTGGCGCGCCTGCGCCATATAAAAAATTTGTAGATAGTCTATTTGCAGCTAGCCCTGCGGGCGCAACCCACTTGTACGCCTCATAGTCATAAATCGGGGGGCTTTCCATTTGTGGATCCTGCGTCGTGCGCCCGGCGGCATTGCCAGGTTCATCCCGACTATTCTTGAATAGATCAGTCATGAGCCCTTCGAATGTTGTTGCGCTCAGCAGAGTAAAAGGTGCCTTCTCCGGTATATGCTGCGAGTCCTCCAGTCTGTGATCGTCGGAACCGCCACGAGTTGTTTCTGGATGGGCAGCGACCCCCGCAGGACAGCAAGACTGCTTTAGTTCACGTATGGGAAACGTGCATCTTCCGCGAGAATTCATGCTGGATCTCTTCTCGAACCGGCCGCTAGCATGACCCCCCTTATCCGCGCGAGCTTTTACTGCTTGATCATGTACACGCCTCCGCGGTTTATTACTCGTTATGAAAGCCATCGCTAACAATTCTGCGAATTCTTTATCTTGATTATAGTCGACCCACCCAAAAACGCCGGCATACCGATATATACTACTGCAATATCTTGGGCGTCCAACAAATTTAATCATCCCACGGTTCGCCCGGCGCCTCAACAGGTGTTGGTTGATCCCACCCCTAGCGCTGAAGAAGAGGTCTTTGCAACTCATCCAAAAGGCTACAACTTGCGCCGACCCTACACGGCTTAGTAAGCGCTGCCGGAGCCACAGCAGCACGGTTACCCATTTATGACGGGGGTTAAACCGTACCCCACGGATTATCTCAAATAAAGTGGGCTCATCATCCCGAAAAAGACCAGTCTCATGGCCGCATCTCAGGTTACGGAACAACTCCCTGATCGCCCTTTTTCGGGGAACCGCAACGTCATTTTCCCAACCTGCCGGGGCGAGATGCCCCTCGAGAAATCCTCCGGGGATATGACTCGCACGTAGCCGGGGACGTAGTAATCTGGGCAGATACCTTGGGTTTAGTTGAGGTTGAGTTTGATGACCAAAAGGCGAAATTGCTTTATGCAACATCTCATTCAAAAAAGCTGTTGCAGGATGATCGCTGCGGTGATAAGCAGTCCTGGGACGTGTTTTTTCCGGCATGATGGCCGGTGTAAATGACCGACCTAATAAAACGCTCAATGATGCATCTGTAGAATTACTGCGATATATATGCTTGTCGTTGTCCCGCGAATAAAAGGCTACCCGGAGCAGCGGGCCTCCATATTGGTATTGGATAGTAAGCGCGATTACAGATGCCTCATATCCAGGGCGCTCATTCCTAAGCGTTGTAACAGGTCCGGCGTCTGACGTGTTAATATACGGGTGTAACCAAAAATACCGTAGGTATTCTTGGTTACACCAGCTATCAGGCATCAAGGAGTTGTCATCTGATCGATTGATTTCTTCGAGGGGCACGTTTCGAGTCTTTTCGCCGTTACGCAGAGTGTCCACGTTGATGTTTCCATCAGTAGATACGGGTTGCCCAGTGGTGTATAACCTTCCTACTTCTTCTCCCGTCGACAAAATATCTGGATAACGGGAGGGGAGTTCATAAGGCGCCCGTTCACATACGTCCTTGTAGCTCATGCGGACTGCGTAAACTCTGTCTCCTCTCTGCGGGTTCGGTAGCTGATGTGGATTACCCCTCAAGACACCTCTGCAAAGTAGGCCCGCCCTGAGGGTAATGAGTAATGCTGCTGTAGGCGCCAACCCCTTCAACATAAGTAACTGGTATGGGGGATCGAAGCCATGGGTAAGGAGTTTCTTTTTTGACAAATTCGCAGCGCGTTGCCCCCCGTTAGAGGACGCCCCAGTTAGCGTTTTAAAGAGCCATCTCGCCCAGAACGCGAGCCTGGACTCTCCTAAATCGCTACTAACCTTACCGGCTTTTTTTTTCGTGAAAGGGTTATCGAGTAAATACCGGGGTTCTGTCGAACGAAACAGGACGCTAGATAGAATTTGCTTCAACTGGAGAAGGATTGTTTACTCGGTGGGAGCAGCCATTCCTGGAGCACCCCGCCCACCGATCGGTTATTGACCAGGGACCCCCTTCCCCTCCGAATATTGAATACCTCTCTCGAGGGCGAACGACGGGGATTGAACCCGCGCATGGTGGATCCACAGTCCACTGCCTTAATCCGCTTGGCCACGTCCGCCCCGCGTAGAACCGCCCCTGACCTGACCTCCCTTCGCGCTTAGCGCGAGGAAGTCAGGGGTGCCGAAACTTAGACTCAGACTCAGAGGGTTGACAGCTCTGAGCTCTGTTGCCCCGGTACTTAAAAAGCGAAGAATGGTTCACGACTGCAACTCTGAGTGATAATGCATGTGCGATAAAATCGGTTGAGCTCACCTCGTCGGTCAGCAGCTAGCCTAACTAGTAATGACTCGTTAATACCATACTAGTCAGCCGTTCAGAGAAGGTGCTTCAACTGAAGCCAGGTCTAGGGGGAAGTTGTGAGCGTTACGTTCATGCATGACTTCCATACCAAGGTTGGCACGGTTTATAATGTCAGCCCAAGTGTTTATTACGCGTCCTTGGCTATCAACCACGGATTGGTTGAAATTGAACCCATTTAGGTTGAAAGCCATGGTGCTGATGCCCAAGGCGGTAAACCAGATGCCTACCACGGGCCAGGCAGCCAGGAAGAAATGTAATGAGCGAGAATTGTTGAAGCTAGCGTATTGGAAGATCAGGCGACCAAAGTAACCGTGAGCGGCCACAATGTTATATGTTTCTTCCTCTTGACCAAATCTGTAACCCGCGTTAGCAGATTCATTCTCCGTGGTTTCCCGAATAAGGCTGGAAGTGACCAGAGAGCCGTGCATAGCACTGAACAATGATCCGCCAAAAACGCCGGCCACGCCCAACATGTGGAACGGGTGCATAAGGATATTGTGCTCAGCTTGGAACACAATCATAAAGTTGAAAGTACCAGAGATCCCCAAGGGCATACCGTCAGAGAAGCTTCCTTGACCAATGGGATAGATCAGGAAAACAGCGGTAGCAGCTGCAACGGGCGCTGAGTACGCAACGGCGATCCAGGGGCGCATACCCAAACGGAAACTAAGTTCCCACTCACGGCCCATGTAGCAAGCGACACCGAGAAGGAAGTGCAGAACAATTAGCTCGTAAGGGCCACCATTGTATAGCCATTCATCGATGGAAGCCGCTTCCCAGATGGGGTAGAAGTGTAGACCGATAGCAGCGGAGGTAGGGATGATGGCACCGGAGATTATGTTGTTCCCATATATGAGGGACCCAGACACGGGCTCACGAATACCGTCAATATCTACCGGCGGAGCCGCGATGAAGGCAGTGATGAATACAGAGGTTGCCGTTAGCAGAGTCGGGATCATAAGTACGCCGAACCATCCGATGTACAGTCGGTTCTCGGTGCTGGTGATCCAATCGCAGAAACGGCCCCAGAGGCTTGCGCTTTCGCGTCTATCTAAAGTTGCGGTCACGGTAAAACCTGGTTTGTAATAAAATTCGTTGCCCAAGCACGTACACCTGTTAATTAATATTATTACATAACCAGTATTCCCGCGTCAACCTGTGCTCTCGCTTGAGTGCCATGTAGGAAAATGGATTTTATGAGGGGACGCCGAAATCCAGCCGGCACAATTCGACTTGCTTATAGTAATGCAGACATAATCGCGGGGCGAAGAAAACATGTCACAGGGTAAATGCTAACCCCTTCTAAGTATATCTAAAACAGCTAAGTAAATAGAACCCTGTGCTGTGGTGTGAGTCGACGGGGTTCTTACCAAACGTTTAAGCTAAGTCCCTAGATTAATGAGCGGGCGCAATGTCTTTCTTTCACATCTGTAGATGGAGCAAGAGAAGGAAGATGCACGGCTCGGCACGAGCTATCGCTATCCTCGCACTTTTTTTTAGTTAGCGCGTGTGGTCCTTAAGCGAAACGCCAGCAGTCGGGTGGATAGCTCCTGAATAGGGCTGCCCCCGTGCTACTGTTTTCGCGATGAATGCCAATAGTACCAATATATATATATATATATATATATATATATATATGTATAGCTATGGCAGGTGCTTAGCGGTTATAGTTTCAAGCACCAAAGTTTTCCTTGGCCGCATACATTACTCCGACAGTTATTTTCCCAATACCGTTATGTCTCGCGAATTTCTCGGTCTTTGCCTTGATCTTTCCCCTTACAAATTTAGGAATTTTGCTCAATTCCAATTGGCTCTCAGTATCCCAAGAAAGCTCTTTATCCGTTAATGCATGCGTCATCTCACCAACCGCCTCAGTATCGTGACCACCAAAAAGATCTAGTAGATGATCTTCCATACCAAGGGTGAAAGAGTTATAAACCAGGTCAGCTATTTGATTTGTGCCCTCATATCCCAACCAAGGCCGATACCCTAAGGGAAAATTTTGGATGTGAACCGGTGAGGAAATGACTCCGCAGGGGATATCAAGGCGTTTACCCACGTGGCGTTCCATCTGAGTACCAAATATAGCAGTTGGTTCCGCACGAGCGATCATATCTCCCACCTCGGTATGATCGTCTGTAACGAGTATTTCATCGCAAAAACCGCTAACCCGCTCGGTAAACCATCCCACATCATGTCCGCAGTAGGTACCCGCGCAGCACACATGGATTCCCATTTCCCTCGCAAGTATTTTGGTCATTGCGGCGGCATGCGTTGCATCCCCAAAAACAACTGCCCTTTTCCCCGTCAGGTTTTGGCAATCGATGGATCTTGAAAACCAGGCGGCTTGGGATACGAATCTAGTTTGTTGGTCGATAAAAGGCTCATAGTTAACCTCTCGATGGAGCAGGACGGGGGCCCACTTGCCAACGCATTCCTGCATCTGCCGTATACAATCAGCTGTATCTAAGATACCCATAGGAGTTGTGGATACGTAAGGCATTCCGTATTCCTCATCCAAGTACACTGCTGTCATTAAGCCCACTTCACGGTAAGGAACGAGGTTAAACCAAGCTCTTGGTAAGTTATTAAGATCCCCCACGAGCCCCCCCTCTGGGATTACTTGATTTACCCCAATGCCTATACCCCGTAGCAGGCGTTTCAATTCACGACAATCGTGTTGATTGTGGAATCCCAGTGTAGAGGTACCAATAATATTTGCGGTAGGTATTTTTGCGAGCGACCGGCCCAAAGTCTCTCGCCCATGAGCTTTTTTCAGATAGTACCGGACTACTTGTTCCAAAGTTCTATCCGCTGCTCGGAGTTCATCGACCCGGTAATGGTTTACATCCGCAAGAATTACGTCAAAGTCGGAGGTTGTAGATGCTCTACGCACGAAGTTTTGCAGATCCTCCTGCAAAATACTAGAGGTACAAGTAGGCGTTAGTACAATTAGATCGGGGCGTTCCTCCCTCCCCTTACGGGTAGTATTATCAACAACTTTATCCTGGGACCCGCGTGCCAACACGTGGCGGTCCACTATACTGGCGGCGACTGGAGTGAACTCTCTATCCCTCTCTAGCATGGAGCGCATCACGTTGAAGTAGTCATCTCCTAGAGGGGCGTGCATAATAGCATGTACATTTTTGAAAGAGCTGGCTACTCGGGGGGTTCCGATATGAGCGGGGCCCGCATGCATCCGATGAGCTAGTTTCATGAATAAAATTCTTTTTCCCATTCCCCTTCCATTCTACTTCGTAGTACCCTTGACTGCCACAACATTACAGCCTGCAGTCGAGCATTTCACCTTATAAACTGTTGCCCGTCATTGTACCGGTTCGCCAAAAGAGCGCTAGGGAAGAGGTAGGGAGCCTCGGGGATCATTCCCAGTAATACTTCGGCTATCCGGGCGAGGCCGGCCCGCAAGCTTGGTAAGGAATCAGAATTATTCGTGGCGGTGACGTCAGAGTACGTCATTTGTCTTAGGCCGGATCGTGCGTCCCGGCACAGCCGCACCAAACCCACAGCGCTGCGCAGCGCTGGCAGTTAGGCTGTTGCCGGTCTACAAGCAAAATGAAGGATCGATCGGCGGCGGTTATTTTTACTGTTACTGGGGGGATACTAATCTTCCCCTGAGTGGATGTGCCGCGGGTATTGCAACTTAATTAATTGCCAAATGTGTTAAAATGTTTTATCATAATAACAGGGAGGTCCGACAGTAGGGTAACCCAACAAGTTTATGGACGACGCAACTTCGTCTCGCTATAGACAGGAGTCGTTTGGCTTAAAAGCCTTCGGTAAACTAAAAAAACTTGTATTGGGTCTACCCACGCCCTACTATGCTATACTATGCTATACTATGTAAAGTGGCTCGCAAAGCAAACAACTCGACCTCGTTTAAACGGGTTCTTCGCGTTGCCTATCGAACTTGCAACCAAGAATTATATGCCTCCGGGAGATCATAAATGCTAGTTATGTTAGACATCCGTTCGGAGAATATCGTGCATTCGAGCACCTTTTTGGCTAAATTACCTGAAGCCTATGCAATCCTTGATCCAATCGTGGATGTAATGCCAATTATACCGCTGCTCCTTTTCCTTTCGGCCCCTGTATGGCAAGCTTCTGTAAGTTCTCGATAGGTTGCGCGGCTCGTGATGATCCCTCGTGTCCCGTATTCGGTTGGTTCGGAGAACTATTCGTTTAAGTAGAGATCGATGATTTATTCTATCCCACTTCTGGACACGATCTCGGAGATTACGTTACGCTTACCCTGAAGTTGCTTGTTTATACAGTGGTCATTTTTTTCGTTTCTCTCTTCGTTCTTGGATCTCTTTCGAACGATCCCGGGCGTAACCCCGGCCGCAAGGAATGAACTGATAAGGGGTCACCTGAAATGATGGGGTTTCCTCGCGCACCGCTAGATTTTGCAGTGGTTAGAGAGAGGGCGTAAGGGCTGTCCATCTTAGGCGTTTTTCTGTTTATCCACTTCGCGCCCTGTAATGACCACTACTGAAATAACGCATAATTCAGTAAAGAAGTGATAAGGAGTTATAGATAATGACAAATATCGCCAGAGAAGCTCTTATAGAGCTAGTAGGCCCTGTAGTTCGTTTCGCAGTAACAATCAAAACGACTTATATCACCAGAGAGACTCTTACGAAGCTAGCAGGCCCTGCAGTTATAGTAGGTGTATTAGGTCTAGTCGTTCGTTACCTATATTTTAAATTACGTGCACACCTGTTCCGCTATTACTACTTACGTGACTTACGTGCCATAATGATGTATAAGTACGGGTGGCGTCTGCGGCGATAAGGTATATAGATATATAAATACGTCAGCGCTACACGAGCGCTCGTACGTTGGTAAGACATGCACGCCTTTATTTCGAACGAATCTCGGCACCGGGTGGAACGCACGAACGTTAGAGCTTATTGTCCCGCATAGTTGATGTATACAAATATATATATATATATATATATATATATATACCTGGGTCGATCGATACTATGAATTGAATTTCGGTTTTGCTGCAAAAAAAATGAGGGAGGGGTTCGGATACGAGTTCAGAAGTTATTGCACAGCCCACCACTTTAGCTTCAATCGTTGCGTCGGGTCCATTAGTGATTGCTTTGCTTGCGGCTCGTAAGGGCAATTTGTAATGTAATTTGGGGGCATCGCACTCAGGCGTGTAAGCGGTAGAAGATACACTGCTGGGACCATGTCCCCCAATTACCGGGTAATACGTGAGAATAATGATAAGAGACCCAGGCTGATTCACGCCCACGCCCGTAACGTAATTGGAAGGTATTCCGCACCGCGGGTTACATTCGCGAACGTTTTGGCACAGAACTAAGGTGTCACGCGCACAGGGTTATGGTTATAAATTGGCGATGTTCGCCCTGCCTCGACTAACTAGATATAGCCCTAGGCCCCCTAAGCAATAGCGCGGATTCTCAATCTCTTTTCTACCGCGCTCCCCAAGAAGTAGATCACAGTACTCCAAATATGAGTATCCGCCTTCTTCGAGAAAGGGAGAATCGGGAGAAGTTTATATAAAAACGTATAGATCAATAGTTAAATTTCATACCGAATAAGGTGCTCCCCCTGGCATTACTAGCGGAAGGTCTTACGCACGAGGAGGCACAACCATCAACCTGCTATACGCATTTGTATGCCCATCCGCCCCGAATCGCGTAGAAGCCGGCAACTGGGGCCACAATAGAACAGAACATGCACTCGGCTTTCTATTATGTCCTGTCATACCGCGTTGCGCGCCGCATTCATTCTTAGGGAGCCTTGCGCAGTAATGGTAACCATGCAGATACCCCCTCCCCCCCGTCCTAACGAAACGAAGTCAAAGTCGTTTCTGAAGCGTAAATAGTTCCGTATGCTCCTGAATCGCCTCCTTCAGTAGAGCTTCCGCTTGCTCCGTAAACGTCTTGGTCGAGCGTATAATTTCTGCGAACTCGGGTTTATTTGTAGCCAGATAGTCACGCAACTGAACAAGGAATCCCTGGACCTGCTCAGTCTCTAGTATATCTAAATATCCGCTGACTCCGGTATATATAGTCGCTACTTGGTCTTCGACTGACAAAGGTGCAGATTGCGATTGCTTTAGTAGCTCACGCAATCTTTGACCTCTCGCCAATTGGCTACGAGTAGCCTTATCAAGATCCGAAGCAAATTGCGCAAAGGCTTCCAGTTCCGCGAATTGCGCTAGTTCCAATTTCAATTTCCCAGCCACCTGTTTCATTGCTTTGATCTGAGCCGCAGATCCTACTCTAGAAACAGATATGCCCACATTAATCGCGGGTCGAATTCCAGCATTAAACAAATCCGCTGACAAAAATATTTGCCCATCTGTAATAGAAATTACGTTGGTAGGTATATAAGCTGAAACATCCCCGGCTTGCGTTTCTACTACAGGTAAGGCAGTCATACTTCCTTCACCGAGTTGCGAGCCCAGTTTAGCTGCTCGCTCCAAAAGACGTGAGTGTAAATAGAAAACGTCTCCCGGGTATGCTTCTCGACCTGGTGGCCTTCTGAGTAGAAGAGACATCTGTCGGTAAGCCTGCGCCTGCTTGGTAAGATCATCATAGACGATCAAAGTATGTTGTTTACGATACATAAAGTACTCTGCCAAAGCTGCTCCGGTGTAAGGCGCTAGATATTGCAATGTGGCGGGAGAATCTGCGGTCTCCGCTACCACAATAGTATATTCCATCGCGCCCCGTTCTTCGAAAGTATTAACAACCTGAGCCACAGAAGATGCTTTTTGGCCGATAGCCACGTAGACACACACCACACTTTGCCCGCGCTGATTAAGAATAGTATCCGTAGCTACTGCTGTCTTACCGGTTTGTCTATCCCCAATGATCAATTCTCGCTGACCGCGCCCAATAGGTATCATGGAATCAATGGCAATAAGACCCGTTTGCATCGGTTCGTATACGGAGCGCCTTGAAATTATGCCTGGGGCCGGGGACTCGACCAGTCTGAATTCAGAAGCCGCAATTTGACCCTTGCCATCAATGGGTCGCGCTAAAGCATCCACGACACGACCGAGGTAGGCCCCGCTGACCGGAATTTGGGCGATTTTACCCGTTGCTTGAACGGAACTGCCCTCTTGTATGGCCAATCCGTCCCCCATAAGAACAGCCCCAACATTGTCCGATTCCAAATTCAAAGCTATTCCTACTGTGCCGTCCTCGAATTCCACCAGTTCCCCCGCCATTACTCCGTCGAGGCCGTAAATGCGGGCAATGCCATCACCAACCCGGAGTACGGTACCGGTGTTAAGAACTTTTACCTCTTGATCGTATTTCTCGATCTGCCCAATAATAATGCTGCTGATCTCACCGGGTCGAATGTCTACCATTGGCGTCGTCCGTCCTTCAATTTTGAGAAGTGAAACCTGTGAAAAAGGGCTAATCAGCTCAGTCGTTTCTTTCCACGCCTTTCAACAATCCAATATTTTGATCGATCATGCGCAACTGTAATTCGTTATTCGAACGAATGTTCAGAGATCCCAAAGCCCGCTCCAGAGCAAGCCGCGAAACTTGCTGACGAATTTGCTCAATCGCTTTTTGCCCCTCGAAGCTAATGGTAGCATTCCTCGAGTGCTCTAATCGCTTTAAGTCCCCATCTGCGGAATCGATCAATTCTTGCTTTTCCCGTTGTACCCTGGCGATACCGCTAACTCGGATCTCGTCCGCCCTTATTTTGGCCTTTCGTAATCGGGTCCGAGCTTGATTAAGCCTCTCCGCGGCTTCCCCGTACCGGGCTTCCGCGTCGCGGATAGTGCCCAGTATAGTACGCTCGCGGTTATCTAAGGAATTACTTAACAGAGATGGATTTCCTATGGATCGCACGGATCGATAGCCTCTCTCCAAACCGAACATGAATCTCTCGATTCATCCGGCTTTCCCACTCAGTACCTCTATTCGCTATACTTTCAAAGATTTAACCGAGCCGAGTGTGCCGCGCTCTTCATCCGCACCCCCTCATGCAGAACCACGGTTTAGTCCAAAAAAGGATGATTGCCGAAACTCCGGGGTCCCAGGCGGGCTCTCTAAAAAACTGACCGTCGAAAGGGTTGTTTCTCCGGGAATGCTCACATATGCGCGTAGGTCGTCTATTCGATGTTGGTCGGACTCATTCGAGCCCCCCTTAAGGTGGTACGGCCGTAACAATTTGTTCGGATGAGTTCTTTGTTTAATAAAATTGCCATACGGTACGAGTGCTATATACTGTACGAGCTCAGGACCGTGTCCCATTTCTCTGCGTGCCCGGCATTCGGCATTCATATCGACCCGGCGAAGAAGGCTAGACCTCAGACTTTGAGCGGCGTAGCTCTGACCGTTACGACAACATTTCCCTAGTGGTTTTTGCAACTGGCTCATCTACCACACGAAATGCTATAGTTCTTCCGGATCTCTGCTGACCTAGACTAGCGGAAACCATTCGTTGGGTTGTGCACTCCTCTCGAAGTGCAGCCGGGTGTACCAGCTACTTAACTCGGATATTCAGCCCGCACACACTCCCCTTCCGAGGTAAACCAGCAGGGCGAGTACTGCCCCTAAATTAATCAAATTTGTTTCCAAAGGGTTAGTGTTCAGGGCGAAACCCCCCGCGATGGACCAGTGCGCGGTAATAACGGAATCAATCGCATCTACCATACCCTTTCTCCCTAGGATTGTGACCAGGGGTTACCCGAAATTTGCTCGACAAGTTAAATGAAAGCTTCCACGCCTGCCCGAGTGTAGGCCCCAACAAAGAGAAGAACAAAATAGGAGGGACAGCGTGACGCCGCTGAGGAACAGGTATTTACCCCCAGTTATTGTATTAGCAATTGGCAGCCCGCGGAGGCGTAGACGACCCGAGGGCACTTTTTATTTTGGGGGCAAGCGCGGGGGCTACTTCCCCGGCCCCTGACCGCCGCCCCGTCCAGGGGCAGGATAACGTAGGCCGGAGTTAAGAGACGAATCTTACTTATTTTAGACGAAAGGATTCGCAAATAGAAGCGCCAAGGCTACAACTAGTCCATAGATAGTTAGGGCCTCCATAAAAGCTAGACTCAGCAATAGGGTTCCTCGAATTTTACCCTCAGCTTCCGGTTGTCTCGCAATACCTTCGACAGCTTGACCCGCAGCGGTACCTTGGCCGACACCTGGCCCTATAGAGGCAAGACCTACAGCTAGCCCGGCAGCAACAACGGAGGCGGCGGATATCAATGGGTTCATATAGTTATCTCCTGTGACTGGGGGGAACGAAGGGCCTGGTCAATGATATATATATATATATATATCTCCGGCCCGCGGAGCTTCTTCCGCGGACTCGCGGCCCCCACCCCTATAATTCACTCAAGATGTCTCTTTTCAGTGGTAGTATCACCGGCGGTAGGGATGAGCGGCCACTTTTACACTACCCCATGACTACGGCCTAATCTAAATTTTTGTGCACATACATATTGCTCACCATGCAAGCCGTGTGCCTTGTCCTAGGAGTTCTGGGTCTTGAGCCAACCAAGGCGGTCAATCGGAATAAGATAAGCTGGCTTGTTTGCCGCCACTGCCCCGCGCCATGCGGTCAGTTTAGCCTAATTAAACCCGTCTACCATCCAGCATACGTAATAATCTTGCATTACGTCTAAAGAGAGCGCAGTATCTACTCGCCCTCACCCCATAGTCATCTAGGCTGTCTCTTAAACCGGCAAAGCCGGCTTTACGCCGCAAAGGGGGACCAAAGGAAAAGCAAAGGGATCCTTGTAAGGGTAATGCCAAAGCTCATCTTTGCTCAGTAATAAGTAGGTAACACCATGCAGGCAGGGTTTTTACAGATCGCGCTTCTTTTCTCAGTCGGGCTGGGTTAGACATAGGGCTCATACTTAGGTCTTTTCCATGCCCCATACTACTCTACTCCACCTGTCATCAGAACTTTTCGAGCGACCAAAAGAAAAGACCACGGGGTGCTGCCACGGGATAGCGTAAGCCGGGTTAGGGTAATAGAGTTCTGAGTACAGAAAAACAAGGCGAAACGAGGAAGGGGAGGGCGTTTCGGGCCCGCCCCCTCGGTTGCCGAGGTCAGAATGTAAACATCAATCGGTATACTACCACGGCATGAAACCCGTTCCACCGAGCCCTGTGGGTCAAAATAAAACAATTGTTGCACATGTAAGCCCGCCGGCGAGGTACTAGGAAATTTAGTGGTCATAAACAAACAAAAAGATGAATCAAACGGATTACTAGTGATGACCTTCCATGGATTCACCTATATAAGCTGCGGCCAGTGTTGCAAATATCAGAGCCTGAATAGCACTTGTGAACAGGCCTAATAACATCATGGGTATAGGGATTACTAATGGTACCAAGGAAATAAGAACAGCAACGACCAACTCGTCCGCCAGTATGTTGCCAAAAAGACGGAAACTGAGCGATAAGGGTTTGGTGAAGTCTTCCAATATATTGATCGGTAAGAGTATTGGAGTCGGTTGTACGTATTTACCAAAGTAACTCAAACCCCTTTTTCGAAGACCCGCGTAGAAATATGCTACTGATGTAAGCAACGCTAAGGCAACAGTAGTATTAATGTCATTCGTTGGCGCGGCTAACTCCCCTTGAGGTAGCTCGAATATTCTCCAAGGAATGAGGGCGCCTGACCAATTGGATACGAAGATGAAAAGGAACATAGTTCCGATAAAGGGTACCCAGGCGCGGTATTCCTCCCCGATCTGGGTTCTCGCCAGGTCTCGAAGGAACTCCAGAACATATTCAACGAGATTCTGACTGCCGGATGGAATGGTTCGTAAATTCCGAGTGCCTATAAAAGCCAGACTCAACAGAATAGCAATTACGACCCAAGAGGTTATCAGTACTTGCCCGTGAACCTGATAAGTACTTACCTGCCAGTAAAAGTGTTGACCTACCTCCACACCGGAGACTTCATATAAGTTGTGAGAGGCAGTACTGGAAAATAGGTATGCCGGTGTGATATGCGTATGACTCCTTTCGAGGATTAGCCGCGGAAAAATATCTTGCCCCTACGCCATCTCCGACCCGACTTCCGGGGAACAAATACTTCCTCTACTTAGTCTACCTATGTATGCGTGAATATACTCACGCGGGTAGATAGCTCTATAATATAGTGTGTACCACGAACTCTTGGTAACACCAGCGGTCCAGGGGTCCTAACGTAACCATTTTCTTTCAAATGTTGTTAAGCCTATTCTACATTAGAGGAAATTCTATCATTATCATAGCGGCCCTCACGAATTGCCAGCGCCAATTTTGCCAAGATCCACTGAATAGAGGATCTAGAGCCATCGTTGGCTGGAATAGGTATACCCGCAATATCGGGGTCACAATCTGTATCCGTTAAGCATATGGTTGGAATGCCTAGAATTGTGCATTCCCGGATAGCAGTATATTCTTTTCGTTGATCAATGATTATTGCGAGGTCGGGTAAACTTTTCATATATCTAATCCCACCCAGCTGTCTGCGCAGCTGAGCCAACTGCCTTCCTAGGGCAACCGCCTCCCTATCAGAGTCTTCGTGAAATCCTGTCACCGCTCTACTCTCCAGCTCTTCTAATTTCTGAAGACGCATTTCTACAGTGGACCAATTTGTCAGCATACCGCCAAGCCATTTCTCATTGACATAGTGGCACCGCGATTTTAGGGCCGCCGCTTGAATAATATCAGCTATTCGAGATTCCGTCCCCACAATCAAAAATTGTTTCCCCTCGCTCGCTGCCTCGGCTACCAGATCGCAAGCCTCCGATAAGAGCCGCGCGGTTTGGGTCAGGTCTATAATATGGATACCTTTACGTTCCGTGAGAATATAAGGGGCCATCCTAGGGTTCCACCTACGGGCTTGATGCCCAAAATGGACGCCTGCTTCCATCATATCTTCCAAACAGACATTCCAAGATCTCGTTAACATTTTCGCTACTCCTATCCCGCAACGATACGGATATTATAATTAAGGAACTCCCTCGGGAACTGGATCATTGGTATGACTTAGTAGACTGACTTTGAAGCAGCAGCTAATAAGCTCTCTCTATAGAGTAATAGGGGGGCACGAGTACGAATGCTTGCCGAGGACCGGTGCTCATGGTTAGATTTACCTGGCTCAGGGGTTTGATGCCCGCGTAGCAGCCAGCTTGCGGCTTTTGCTTAAGGAACTCGGGTATACTATAAACGTTTATGCCGACGCATCATGAATAAGTATACCACCTGGGAACCGGAAACCGGGCTTCCTTCTGCGTTGCGAGAGTAATAGGAATAGGTGCTCCGCTGTTATTTTCAGTTGTGTACCCCCATCCGCTGCTGATACAGATATATCTTTCGCTGGTTCCTCCGATTGATCGACCTGCCCAAGTAGGTCCCCGAGGCCGGTACCGACTGGTACTGTTCCACCAATAATAACATTCTCCTTCAAGCCTTTCAACCAGTCGATTTGACCCTGGATAGCAGCTCTAGCTAGTACTCCGGTAGTGTCTCGGAAACTAGCTTCGGAAAGGAAACTCTTGGTGTTTAGAGAAGCTACGGTTACTCCTAGTAATAAGGGACTATAAGTACTCTTTGCTTCCAGAGCACGATTCCTTCTGTGTGCCCGCGAGTCCTCGGTTAGTTCACCAGGCAAAGAAGCGTTAGCCATTCCATCTTCCAAATTACTCAGTCTCGACGTAACCTGGCGCACAATCATTTCCACATGTTTATCAGCTACCAGCACCCCCTGAGAACGATACCCCCTTCCAATACGATCAACCAAAGTTATTTGGCTTCGTTCTAGGCTTATCCTGGCACTTAGGAGGTACCCCCAGGGGCGCCCAAAGACCGGGGCCACGCTGCTGTTCCAATCCCCAAAGCTGTCCTTTAAATCTGTTGAAACAGAAGTACCGGAGCGGGATTCCAAAAACTGCTCAATCTTAGGGAGGCCTTGAAAGATAATATCTTCAAATCTTAATCTTTCACGTATTAGTGTCATTAGCGTATCTCCCTTACCGACAATACCGCCGGAACCACCAAAAATGGTTGCTCCACCGTCAGCTAAATAGGGTTCAGCGGATCTAATGGCTATGAATTCAGTATCAATAGCTTTTACTTGGCAGGACCGAGAGCGCGGTGCCGGACCATCACAAACGGGCACGCCCACGCATATAAATTGTCCGAGAATGAACGCAGAGCTTAAAGTTGCCTGTAGGAATGATGGTAATCGCCGGGCACGGTTCCATGAACGTGAGTAATTCAATTTTTGAGTCCGCTCACGCGCGCCACGGGTAATTATCCCGTCCTCGCCCCGCAAAACCCACCCATGAGCTGGAGCTACCAAAGATTCTTGCAATTTGCGAATGTTCAGGCCTTCGGCCAACAGAGCTCCGCAGGTTGAGCTGAGACCGGTTGCTCTACGCGGGCTACATGTGGACCCGCGGACCGTCTGCCAAGGATTGCCCAAGACACCAAGTGCTCCTCGCAGAGCTTTTCGCGAAAACGGACAATTTCGCGAGGATCTTATGGGTGCGCTCGCTTCGACGATCGGGCCCAGACCCCGCCCGTTCTCTCGCCGTGGGGTGCCTAAGTGATCACGGGGTGGCTCATCAGCGGGGGCGCAGAGCTCACCAGGGGGCCGCCCTTTCCCCAATCTAGCGCTTCCATAGCCTGAAGTAGTGGATAATCGTACGTTCGAGACATCATCCGGCGACAATATTAGAAAGGACGCCGCCTTTCCTCGAGCCCCAGTAGGCGAAATACGGATAATGCCCCGACTACCGAATACCGATCGATTGCCAGAATAACAGCGGCCGGTGCTGCGAACTGCAGCACTTGCGGGGCTATATTGAAAACTTGCTGCCATCCCGCAACCTGCACTGCCTGCCGAGGCCTCTATGGCTGGATAACTTGGGAAATACCGGGCGGGGAGGAAATACGCGCCCCCTATCTCCGCGGAAGCCCCGGAGCCTGCTAACTCCGCCTTTGGTGACGAGCATCCCCCTGAAGGGGCTCCCGGCAAGGTATTAGAATCGCTGCGCGTTGTGTTGCGCTCCTCTGCAGGTTCTGGTGATGAAGCTCGGGTAAACCCCGCCACGGGCAGTTCAGCGCGGGGGTCATAATGTTTCCAACTCATGGGGTCAAACGCGCCGGGCACAAGATCCGCCGGTAGGCTCGGAGTACATAACCCGGTGCACACTTTTCCGTATACTTCCGCCCGGGGCGCGATTACGGGTAAAACCCCGGCGAGCAAAGATCGCGCGCTTGTAATATCTTGCCCCCCAGAACCCTCGGCCAACCAGCCACGATTGCTTCTCAAGCTTTCTGCCGGGCCCGCCCCGACATGAACTCCTGAAGGCAAAAAGGCGGCTACCAAGCAGAGGGTGCGGTTGCGCGCGCTACGTCTGCCTTCCGGCAAAAGCGAGCTAAAGCGGACCTCCTCGGCCCCCCCGCGTATCTTTGCAAGTATGGCAATCGCCTCATCCCAATTACCGCCACTATTTTCTTTTGAATGAACTCCTACCGTATCACATTTGGCGGCCCCAGGAGACTTAGTCACGCATTCAGCAGAATGGCCCGTAACAATCGGACTTGCTGCGGCATTTTCCGAAATACTATATAGTTGTTCCTCCTCGCGAGCGCGCCCGAGGAAGAGAGTTTTTGTGACGCGGGCGAGCGGGCGCCAAATTTCGACCCCTCGCGGCAAGAGGTTGCCTTGCAGGGGGGCTGGGTACGCTAAATCCCCGCTAGGGCTACGATAATGCATATACTGATTTGCAAAGGGTTCTCCCTCATTTGAGAACCGGGCACGTAAAGGGTTGGGGTTACTCCGAGTTCCCACTAGGTTTAACTCGGGAAGTGATGAATCCCTACCGGCTAGAAGGGATTGAGCGTCAATCTTATCTCTAGCACTATGAAAAATTTGTTGCGTGTCGCCGGCAGCGCGGGACTCGCCGGATAAAACCCATGCATGACTTGTCTCAGGTAGCAGCTGGATATTACTGTATATACGTTCGAAGTTATGCCGCACTCGCGCGCCCACGTGCAACTCTCCGTACATGTCGGAATGAATGCATCTATGAACCATTTCTCTTGGAGCAGGTGTCGCAGTATGAACCTCTGCGAGCACTTGCCTTGATTCCACATGCTGGTTGTCTTTAACCAAAATAAAGCTTCGTGAGGGTATAATAAAACTGTGCCCCTCATACCCGTTATGAATCGCAACGACCAAATCATCCCTGCAAATCCAAGCAGGGCGCCCGTGCCGTGTTCGTGTAAGATGAGCCAGAGTGGCGTTATACCGAATGATCCCAGTGAGGGGAGCTCTTACATGCTGCGCAGTATCACCCGTAAATATTCCGCCGGTATGAAAGGTTCTTAGGGTTAATTGGGTCCCCGGCTCACCAATAGACTGGCCTGCGATAATGCCCACAGCCTCTCCCAAGCCTACAAGCCCTCGGTGGGTAAGACTCCAACCGTAGCATAAGCGGCAGACCCAAAACATACTTTCGCAGGTCAAGGGTGACCTTATATTAATTGGTCGTGTATGAACAGTTGTTAGTCGCTTGGCGAGTCCAGTCCCAACATCTTGGTCACGTATAGCGATACATCTTTTGTCTACGTATACACTATTCGCCAAAATACGACCTATTAGTTTCGATCTAGCAATCGCTTGTCCGCCCGGTTGATCCCGAATGGGGCTTACGAGAATGCTCCGGATGGTGCCGCAATTCGTTCGTCGCGCAACAACACGTTGGGCTACCTCAACAAGTCTACGCGTAAGGTATCCAGCATCCGCTGTTCGTATGGCAATATCTACGATGCCCTTGCGGGCGCCATAGCAAGAAATAATGTATTCCGTCAGGGTTAGCCCTTCACGGAAATTGCTTTGGATGGGTAGATCGATAATTTGGCCCTTCGGATCCAGCATGAGTCCTCTCATACCTAATAACTGGTTGACCTGGGAAATATTTCCACGAGCTCCAGAAAAGGACATCATATGTACTGGGTTTAAAGGATCGGTCATTCCAAAATTAAGGCTTACCTCCATTTTAATGTATTCGCTTGTGGCGTACCATTCCTCAATCAATCTACGCAACTTTTCTACCGCATGCACATTCCCGCGGCGGTGAAGATCCTCCTCGGAGAAACTTCGTAATTCTGCATCTCGCACAAGCCATTCTCTGGAAGGCGTCGCTAAAAGATCGTCTATACCCAAGGATACAGCTGCATAAGTAGCTTGCTGAAACCCCAGAGTCTTTAGTTGGTCCAGAATATGTGCCGTACATACCGCCCCGAAACGGGCTACCAAACCGCTAATAAATTGCTTCATCGCGGTCCTATCCATCACCCTATTACAAAACAGCAATCCACTCGGTTCTGCCGTAGGAATACCTCTATTTAAAAAGGGCGAGCCGCCACCGATGAAGTCCGCTACTCACCGTCAACCGAAAACGCCCCTCTCTGGACTCCAACCAACTATATTCCACGCAGCGATTGCAGACACCAAAATTAAATTGACAGGAGTCAATAAAGATAGAAGTTATACCTGCGGGGAACACTCCGCATCCCGTAACGAAAAATCCTCGAGTACGCTCCTCAGAGAGGATTCCGCCCGTTTATTGAAGATTAGACGACCTGCAGTTGTGCGAATATATACACTCGACATCTTTTCGTACCTACTCCCCCCGATCTTAAAATGCTCATAGACCTGGTGAAAAGTACCACCAGGTTCATACTGAGACTCAATAGGCTCTTCTTGCTCGACATAATTCATTACCCTCAAGTCACCAAAGGGCCATCGGAGCCATAGGGGTCTCTGCAGCCCGAGCACCTCCCGAGCTTCTGTTTCAGGCGGAGCCTCTTCCTCATTTTCAAGAAGGGGAAGCTCCTGGTGTTTGCCCGTAATTGGAGCGTATGCGCTCGATCGCTGACTCGGATCATTCCTATTCCCCCGTGTGCCTGAGCGTCCACCAATCGTTAGTATATAAAGCCCAAGAAGCATATCTTGATTAGGCGCGGAGACGGGGTCACCGGTGGCCGGGGACAAGAGACTCATATGGGATAGCACCAATAAGCGAGCTTCAGCTTGAGCTCCCAAGGATAAGGGTACGTGGACTGCCATTTGGTCTCCATCAAAGTCCGCATTAAACCCTGCGCAGACCAATGGGTGCAAGCGAATGGCGCACCCGTCTGCCAAAATGGGTTCGAATGCCTGGATCCCCAACCTGTGCAACGTGGGTGCCCGATTAAGCAAGATGGTATGCCCCCGCATAACCCCTCGAAGTATTTCCCAAACAAAGGGCGTCTTTTTTCCAATAAGTGCTCGAGCGGCTTCAACACCGGGGGCTAAGCCACGCTTAATCAAACTGCGAATCATAAATGGCTGAAAAAGCTCCATAGCTATCCCTCGCGGCAATTCACATTGGTGTATCCGCAGGCAGGGGCCCGCCACAATGACGGAACGACCTGAGTAATCGACTCGTTTACCAAGTAAATTCTCTCGAAATCTTCCCTCCTTGCCTTGAATCATATCTGAGAAAGACTTGAAAGGCCTATCATCAGTATCCGTCATAGGGTCACTCCCGATGCCATTTCCAAGAAGCGCGTCCACCGCTCCCTGAAGCAATTTCTTCTGACAAACGACTACGCCCTCCGGCGCGAATATTCTTCGAGCTAAGAGATTGCCGAGAGAATTGTTTCGAAAAACAATCCTTCTATAAAGTTCGTTTATATCTGACCCGATCATTCGGCCCCCGCTCAGCTGGACCATAGGTCTTAATTCCGGAGGAAGAACCGGTAGCGACGATATAACCATCCATCCTGGATTCGTATTTGTCCGAACGAAATTTTTAACAAGTCTAACATGCCTCAACAAAAAATCTTTTCCCCTTCTAACAGCCCGATCTGTTACTTCGTCTCCTGCCGGTCTATTGCTTACCCAGAATTCCCACTCCGCGTATGCGCTATCTAGAATAACTTTCAGGTCTAGATTAGCCAGAAGTTCCCTGATTGCATCTCCACCTGTGGTTACTTCTCTATCTGCGAACTCGTCGTATTCCGAGCAATGAAAGAAGCAAAGAACGGTTTCATTCCAAGTTCCATACTCATCATATCTTATTAAGCCGCGTTTCAATCCAAGTATAGTGGGTTTCCCGATTACAGGACGCGCGAAAAAAAGATCGCAGTATGCTAGGCTCTCTAACTCTTGGGGGGGCCTGGACAAAATATTGGCGATATAGCCAGGAACACTTTTGAGATACCATATATGAGTTACGGCGCAAGCCAATTCGATATATCCCATACGGTATCTCCGCACCCGAGACTCAACATACTCGACCCCGCAGTCTTTGCAAAACCTTGAGTCTTCCCCGTCTTCCATGTCCCGATACTTTCCGCAGGCGCAAAGGCCGCTTCTGGTGGGCCCAAATATTCTTTCGCAAAAAATACCATCTCTCTCAGGTTCGTCGCTACCATAGTGAAAGGTACCGGACTGACTCACACGTCCGACTATCTCGCCGGTGGGCAAAATCTTTTCGGCCCAATCACGTATTTGTTCGGGAGAAGCCAAACCGATTCGAACATATTTATACTTTTCTTGGCTAATCGTTGTTTTTAGTCTCCGATTGAAATACACTCAAGCCCACACGTATAATCTTGCCAACAACTAGTAGAAGCTAGACCCTCGTCTATAACAGCCAAATCCAGATCAAGAGCTAAGCAACGTAGTTCCCGAACGAGCAATTGAAAGGATTCCGGAGCGGTTGTTCCAGGCCCGCACACGGGTTCACCCGATACAATGGCGCTAACTACTTTCCGACGAGCCCCGAAATGATCAGATTTCATAGTGAGCATCTCATGCAATATGGTGGATACGCCGAAACCTTCCAGAGCCCAAACTTCCATCTCCCCCACTCGTTGTCCCCCCTGTTTGGACCTTCCCTTGAGCGGTTGCTGCGTGACGCGTGAGTAGGGCCCGCTAGAGCGCGCATGCATTTTATCATCAACCTGATGAATTAATTTCAGCATATAAGCCTTCCCTATTGTAATTGGTTGCTCAAACACTTCTCCTGTTCTTCCATCCATCAATTGGCTTTTCCCCGGGTTGCCAAGTTCGAAAAGCCAAGGGTTAGCCGTTCGTTCACTAGCCTCAAAAAGTTCGGAATACACTAACTTCCTGGAGGCTCCCCGCTCGTATCTTTCGTCAAAGGGTACTACCCTGTAGTGCCTACCCAAGAAGTGTCCGGCGAGGCCAAGTACACACTCAAAAATCTGTCCCATATTCATTCGTGAGGGAACTCCCAACGGACTCAACACCATATCAACTGGCGTTCCGTCCTGCAGGTAAGGCATGTCCTGCCTGGGTACAATCTCCGAGATAATACCCTTGTTACCATGTCTCCCAGCTACCTTATCTCCCATTTGCAGTCTGCGCTCCTGCAGAACATACACATGAGCAACCCTTGTGTGCTTGGACATGTCACCAGGGTAGAACCATCGGGCATCAATTATTCGACCCCGCCCCCCGGCAGGCACCTTGAGACAAGTTTCTCTTGCGGTGGTTATATCAAACCCAAAAATGGCTTGCAGTAAACTATTCTCCGGGGCTCCACCTGTATCTTCCTCCGTATCTCGGGGTGTTATTTTACCCACCAAGACGTCTCCGGTTTCCACCCACGATCCTGGTAATACGAGTCCACTATTGTCCAAGTGACGAAGGAAGTAATCATCTAAGTGAGGGACTTCACCAGTAATGACCTCGGTGGCGCCCTGAAGCGTTACCTGGGCTTCCATTTCATATTTATCGATGTGGATAGACGTGTATATACCCTCGAATATTGGGCGTTCGCTAATTAACACGGAATCCTCGAAATTGTATCCTTCCCAAGGCATGTACGCTATTAATAAATTTCGCCCCAAAGCCAGTTCCCCCCCTTCTGTGGCCCCGCCGTCCGCCAGGATCTGTCCCTTCCTGAGTGAACCGCCAACGCGAAGCCCGGTTCTCTGGTGCACACAGCTGCTGTTACTCGAACTACGATATATCACCAAATTTATATCTATCGTCTCTCCGCCGCTGGCCAAGGTTACTGTCTCCCCGTCGATATAACGAATCTTACCACCCAGCGAGGCCCGGACAGTGCCCGCTGAGTCCAGGGCGACTCGGCCTTCCAATCCTGTTCCCACAATGCATTTCTCAGGTCTAAGCAGCGGCACCGCTTGACGTTGCATGTTAGAACCCATTAAGGTACGATTCGCATCGTTATTCTCCAGGAAAGGAATAAGAGAAGCTCCCACGGAGAAATATTGCAAGGGCGAAATGTTGCGTAGATGTATATGGTCCCACACAATTGTAACGAATTCTTGACGATAGCGAGCTGCCGTAGCTCGCTCCCCCCACTCTCTCTTATATACAAACAAACAAGTTCCTGTAGCTATTCGATATCCCTCGTCCTCCATCGCCGGCACATAAGTAACGATACCTTCTTCATACAAGATTCCGCATATCCGGTGGAAAGGGCTCGCCAGAGAACCCTTATAGTCAACGCTCGCGTGCGAAGCTACCGAAGAGACAAGTCCTGCATTTATGCCTTCGGACGTTTCGATAGGGCAAACTCGCCCATAATGGCTAGGATTAATATCCCGAACTTGAGAACCGGCAGTTCGCCTAGTCAACCCGCCGGGGCCCAAAGAGCTCAGTTTACGTTTATGTACTACTTGCGCTAATGGATTAGTCCGGTCCAAAGACTGAGAAAGGGGATGCGAACCAAAAAATTCCTTCAAGGTCGTCAATAATAGACTTGAATTGACTATGCTCCCGATAGTTGGTACACGCTTATGCTGAGCAGCTCTGTTTACTCTTACGCGCATAGAATCCGCCAGACGCTCTAACGCCAACCTAAATTGATCCTGCAATAAATCCGCCGCAGTACGAATACGTCGATGTTTAGGGTGATCTATATCATCAGTAGTCCCAACTCCGATTCCAATCCCAATTGAATAATCTGTAGCAGCTAGCACGTCTTTCGGTAATAGAAAGTTTTCCTTAATAGGTACATCAAGATCCAGTTTTTTATTAAGGTTTGTTCGACCGATTTCCCCTATTTCGAACCTTGGTTTAAAAAACTTTTCCCGCAACTCCTCAGACCTTTCAGATAATTCTAGATATCCATCTGTACCGTACAATAATTTGTAAAATTCTGATACGGCGTATTCCCTCGACCAGACATGACCTTCTCCAGTGTCATCAAATCCGTCGGGGTAACAACCGCTATCCCAAATCTCTTCTGCGTTCGAGCCCATAGCCAAGAGCAGAAGTTGGATAGACATTTTTCGCTTCTTTCTAACGCGAACCCATATTCTGTTTCTTCCATCAAGTTCCAGTTTTAGTTTCCCTCCCCAGTTTGAAATGATAGTGCCCGTGTAAACTGGATTACCGTTTTGGTCCCACTCTGCATTGTAATAAATACCAGGACCTCTTAAGATCTGATTTAGAATTACTCTACCAATGCTATTTACCACAAAGGTGCCCTGGTAGCTCATCAAAGGGATACTCCCGAGATATACAATTTGCTCTCCCCCAAGCTGCCTTCCCCTGCGGGTTGACCTAGCCGGTACGTATATTTCCGACGAAAATGTAGTGGGCTCGTACGTAGCATTTCTTTCATCAACCAAAGGTTCCGCCACGTAATATTGTTCACTTAGCAATTTAAGTACAATCTCTTGGTCTGGATCCTCAATTTCCGGGAAATCATTAAGCTCTTCCTTTAATCCCCAATTAATTAAACGATGAAAAGCTTCTAATTGTGTATCGCCAAGATCGGGCATTACAAACATTTCCTTGGTCATCTCTAAAATCATGCTTAGTGTGTTGTAGTGTTGTCGCCCACCAGGGGTACTAGTACACCTATATATCCCCCCTTCCTCCGCCTCTGCCTTCGACGAGGCTTGCCCCTGTGGTTATGTCGCAACCCCGTGAGGATCATCGGCGCGCGCCAAGGTGTTTTCCCTAACGAGTAACATCCCGTCCTTTATTATTAGAAGTTTACCAAGAGGGGGGCCGAGACGTACTTATTAATATGATATAATAAGTCGGTCCCCAGCTACTTAGATTTATTATCACCAAAGGAAGGGCGCCGGTTCAATTTTTTTGTTTTCCGCGATATGAGCTGGCCAAGCGGCGAGTTCTTGGATTACAAATTAATTCTCCGGACCTGTTCGGCCCCTATGATCTTCCAACTCGTAAAAAAATACCTTCAGCGAATCTTATTAAGCCGCTCACACCTTTTTCATGTGATCACCGCCGGCCCCCGGACTCTGAGTTGCCACTCATCTCGCTGCGTGCGAAATACGCACTTATGTTGGCGTTGGCCTGACTAAGGGGGGATCCGTTACCAGGCGAACTTTCATTATGATTCCCCGCCTCCCCTTTATCCCCAGTGCAACCACGCGGGGGGCCCAAATGAATAAGTTTCCCGTTGTTGCTTGAAGCAGAGGCGGGATATAATATAATGGTTACAATGTTGACGGAGCGCAAGCCCTGGCAGGTGATCAGGCTTCCTTCCGGATGTTGCTGTACTGTGCAAAGCTTACCGTGTGTACTCTGTCGGTCGAAAACTGTCTTGTGTAGGAGTTCCGCTTTAAGCAAGCACTAGGGGCCCCGGCGGTACAATCAGTAATGCGGCGGACTAATAAGGAGAATATTTACGGACATAGTCAATACTGCTTGGGCTGCTCTGATGGCAGTTCCCACATTCTCTCTTTCACCTGTTGTCTGGGGTAGGAGCGGACTCTAAGAATCAGCAAAGATAGACGAACAGGCTATTGAATTTCTGCGTCGAACGAACATTCCATATCGAATTGTTTGGCTAGTACGAGATTGTTTCATACAAGAAGACCTCGTGCAAGGTCTTCCTGTATGAATATGAGCGGAGCTGCTATTGTAAAGTAAAAGAGTTCACTTGACCTGCCCCACACTCTACCGGAGTGATTACGACCGAACTGTTACCAACCTCGAGCCCCCTGTGATGGAATT